CCAATACCCATCCTTTAGACAAGCCGTCTCAACCATCACCCATTCTAAAGTGTCTTTGAATTACTACTAACACAACTCTCTCTCTCTTCCTCGCACAACCTCAGCTCGGAACTACAACCAATACCCATCCTTTAGACAAGCCGTCTCAACCATCACCCATTCTAAGTGTCTTTGAATTACTACTAACACAACTCTCTCTCTCTTCCTCGCACAACCTCAGCTCGGAACTACAACCAATACCCATCCTTTAGACAAGCCGTCTCAACCATCACCCATTCTAAGTGTCTTTGAATTACTACTAACACAACTCTCTCTCTTCCTCGCACAACCTCAGCTCGGGACTACAACCAATACCCATCCTTTAGACAAGCCGTCTCAACCATCACCCATTCTAAGTGTCTTTGAATTACTACTAACACAACTCTCTCTCTCTTCCTCGCACAACCTCAGCTCGGAACTACAACCAATACCCATCCTTTAGACAAGCCGTCTCAACAACCCAAGCTAGAGTCAATCAATCTCACACGACCAGAACCAACACTTCACTAACCAACTCACCAGAGTCACAAGGTTTTTTTTACCCCCTAACCGGATGGTTTAAAACCTCCTCTGACACGAAAAGTCAGCGTGCAACACTCACACCAATCCGACACACACTCATTGCCTTAAGGCCAAAGCGGCCTTCCACGACCGCAATCAACACCCCTCCTCAGCTCGTCAAAACCCAAACTTTAGCTTCGCGCATAGTTTGAAATCCCCACAAGGCCTCCCAAGATCGGCGGGTGGTACCTGCAACGGATCCACTACACCCATTGCACCTCGGTTAAACCAGCCCCTTTTCCTCAAAACAACAATTTCTACCAAACCATCAAAAAACCCGACTTTACACCCTAAAACTCCCCTGATTGGGGCTGTTTTGTAATTCTGACACAAAAGTAACGAAAATTTTTAATCGACAGTCAAATTCAGGGAAAAAAAAAAAGAACCTCTCAACAAATTTGCCTGAGTTTGCTTGCGAATTTTGGAAAGGAAAATTTTTTGCAATACCCCCCCCTTACGAAATTTTTTTTCGCCCTTCGCGCATAGTTTGAAATCCCATCCGGCACACAAAACCGGCGGGTGGTACCTGCAACGGATCCACTACACCCATTGCCTCGGAGTCAAATCGGTCCCTCAAACCCCTAACGTTATGCTAGCCAAACCCATTGGACCTCTGACTTGGAAAGACAGGATACTCAAGCACGTATACTACTAGCACACCTCCTACGAAAAAACCAGAGAAACAGAAAGGATGACAAAAATGGACCTCAACACCAAAAATTTCAAAGAAACAAAGGCACCACCAGACACACCTCACCCCCTCCGAACAAGAGACAAACCGTAAAGCTCCCACCGGTAAAACGAAAGCACCGACACCTCCGACAAACGCAGAAAAAACCTGTAAACCGCATCCACCAAACAATTCCTACCCCACAACAAAGACCTCCAGACAACCACAGCAACCCTAAACCTTCCAACCCCTGCCCACAGAACTCAACCACCTAAACATCCTAAAAACTGAACCAACAACATCGCACCACCTCACCAACCTCTCAACCTAAAACCTTCATCAAACAAGATCAAACCCAACCATTTCAGGAAAGTCCCCAACAGGCACAACCCCCTTACCAGAAGGAACTTCCTAGAATACCCTTCCACTAACCCCCTGGAAGACTTCAGCAAAAGCAAACCCAAACGAACAGAGTAAACGTAAGTTAAAAAAAAGGCCACCCCGAAGACTGACAAAAAACCAACCCCGTAGCAGTAGGAAACAACCGAAAAAAGACCATGCTTCCTAAAGAAGACACCCATGAAGGGCAACCCCGCCAACAAAGAGATCAAGACACCCTGCAAAACAGGACCCAACCTCCCTGCATACCGCAGGGAGTAAACCCCAACAGACCTCTGCCTACCACCAGAATGAGACATGAGATCCCCCACAGACATGAACAAATAGCACTTGCACACACCATGCGTCAAAAGCTGCAACAAACAAAGCCCCGAATCACCACAAACGAGAAAAACCACGCACCAGGAAATGTTGTTACACGTGGACAGAGTCACCACCTTCTTCAAATCTTTGAAAACAGACGCACACACACCCCTTACGACAACCGTCAGGATACAGAAGAGAAACAAAAAACTCCCCACAACAGGCACCAAAAACTCCTGATAACGCAGAAGAAACCAAATCCCAGCAGCAACAAGCGTAGAGGAATGCACAAGCGAGCTCACAGGCGTCGGAGCACGCATAGCCTCCAAAAGCCAAGAAATGAAAGGGTACCCCGCACTCTTAGTTAAGACAACGAGCAAAAAAAAAAAGAAAAAAAAACCACCCAAATCGCCCCACCAGGCACCTCACCAGAGAACGAGCATAAACAGAGAAACATCCCCGAACCGAGACGCAAACAGAGTAACTAGGGCAGCCCGAGCACTGTCACTGTTGGAGTAGAACAGGATTAACAGAAAACTTACCAATCCCAGGTACTCCCACATGACCAGGGATAGGACGAGGCTACCTCTGAGAACCAGGATTCCCATGACCACCAGAAACCAAACCATCAGAGAAAACAACCGCACCGCCTCTTCCTCCAGACCCACGAGGTAATGACGACAGAAAAGGAGGGCGAGCCCTCCACAACAGAAAGGCATGAAGAGACAGACTGAACCGACCTCATCTAACACCAACATCTCCGACCCTTCTTCTCGACTGTACCCCCAGAATTTTAGAAAGACCTCTCAACCCACCAAACTTCTCCTTCAGATCACCAAACCTCCCAAGACCACCACTACTCCCAATCTCAACACCCCTGATAGAGCTAAACCACAACCCACAATCACGGCCGAAACGTAATCCTCTTCACCGAGATATCAGACACACAGGGGGAGAGACTCCCATGCTTGATGCTTAAAACCAACCCATCTCATCTGGCACCCATGTCACAAGCGAGCATCACCAACCAGATGAAAAAGAGGACTTCAAAACCCCTTCGAACACTTCCCTGCTCACAAGAGGGCAAAGCAGCCATCATTTAATCCTAAATCAAACCCATCTCATCTGGCACTCCTAAACCTCCGACTGGAAAACCCCCTCAAGATTTACAATCTCACGTACACCAATCTATACCAAGTCGGTAAACTAACGAAAAAAAGAATCCTTCTCCCCCGAAACAGCACTAATTCCCACGAAACCGACCATCAGAATCAGACAAAACAAGCAGTAGGAAAACCCCTCAAAGTAGGAACACAGATAGTGCCTTCTCTCACAAAACCCATCCATACCGGAACTAGGCACTCCCCTGAAGAACAGCAGAAACAACAAGAAAACTCTCAGAAGCACAGAGCCTCTCCTACCTCTCACAGACATCGGATTGGAAAGGTGGACAGAGACAAAAATAAACAGGACGCAAATGCCTCCCACGTAAACCAGACAGAACAACACCAGATACCAGGACAATCCCAAAACGGTGTAGAGATAGCCCCTGATACCCAACGCACCGGTCAACAGCAGGATGCAGTAGACCACAGGATGCCTAACGAATGAAAACCCGATTAAACTCGAGAAGTAAAGCCTCAGAAACACCACCCCCATCCTAACCCTTGACGAAAGCCTTCTCAACGGCCTCCACCACGATAGGCATGTACGCGTGCCCTGCACCACACAACTCCCTACAGTAACCGACGAAGACACCAACGTGATTCATGCAAAAAAAGGTTTTATTGAGCCGCCCGGGTGTGGCATCCACCTTCAAGTTAACAACCGGGAGGACAAAAGAGTGAATGACATCCCTCGAAGTGATGGAAATTTTGTAGGGTGTATCCGAGTAGACACGCAAAGGCTTATCCACGCCATCTATGAAATCCCTCATCACAGAATCGTACAAACCCTGCCCATCTTTCAGATCGTAACTTCAGTACCACTGCCGACCAACCACCTTGATCAAACCCCGCGTCTTCAACACCAAGTCTTTGCCCAGGCAACCCAGATTCAAAAAACAGAGAAACCCCACACAAGTTCTCGGAACAACCGTCCAGAAAAACTCAAGTAAATCACTCTCCTTACGAAGGGCAGCGGTGCCACAACCTCTGCACAACTGTCAACCCAGCGCCAAGAAAACCCAGATAGGGATAAAAGCAGACAAGAAAGAGACATACCCAACCATCTCAGAATACAGCGGTGTGTACACGTACATAGGCACCCCTCGCCCCGAAGCGATGCCAACTAATGCCTGGTTCCCCCGGCATTACCATGTTACGACTTACCACAGTTAACACCCTGGGTGACGGGCGGTATGTACCCCAACTAAATCCAGATTCGATGGAACAAACCTCAATCCACCTACTTCCGAGTCCCTGAACATCCTCCCCTTACATCGAAGACCATTCCAACAGTAGTGCACAAGCACCATCGCGTAAGCAGCACATTGACCTGGATTAAATCAAACCATGACACTCCTTGACACAAACCACGAATCTTAAGCCGGACGTACACTAACTCGTAACGATGGCAGGATCCTAAGTGGACTATCTCTTACGCCACACACTCCCCCGGAAGAACCTCATCAGCTGCCAAATCCTTTTAGTTCCCACCATGGCCACAAAGTGTCACACCTAGTACAAGGGTCTCTAATCCTTTTCCTAAAAAGCGTCAAAAAGAGATGCAGACACATTTCGACGAAACCCAAAAATTCTACCCAAAGAGCGCCTGATACTCCACAAAGCATCTGAACCAAACGGAAGAGAAGGTTAGCAGAATAACCGCGGATGCTGGCACTGCGAATTCTCCACCCCTCTAAAACAGCCCAATCTGAGACACCTCAAAAACCAAGATCCAACCACTGGGCAAAGACCAAAAACCTCACGATCCGCCTGACCAACAAACGAAACCCATGTGGCACTGCTTTAAACCCTTCCACAACCAGAATTAAATCGAACCGAGGACGAGGACAAACCCTATCAAAACTCACCTTTGCAGAGTGAGCTGTGCAAACACATCTCGCCCAACCTAAACTGCGAGTGATCCTTTCGTACGAAATCGCAGCAACAAAAGATAAGAACCGACCTGGCTCACGCCGGTCTTAACTCAACTCATGAAGGGAACAACGGTCGAACAGACCCAGACATGGAAGCTCCTGCACCCCCATCCTAACCCTAAGTCAACATCGAGATGGCAAACAGACGAATCGATGAGACCTCTCCTCGCCTCTTACCTAGTTATCCCCGAGGTAACTAAAACTTTTTCCCAAAGGATCCAAAAGCATGTGAAACATTTGCCCTTGCCCCAAGTAAGCACAAAACTGCCAAAGCTCTCGGGGTCTTTCCGTCTGATTAAAAATCGCTGGGATCTGCACCAGCCACCTAATTTCAGAGATGGCCCCCATCTAGACACACCCCCCTGGTCAAACCGTTCAAACAATCCTTCAATTACAAGGCAACTGATTATGCTACCTTAGCACAGTCAAGATACTGCGGCCATTTATTGCAAACATCGGGCAGGCACTACCATCAAACCTTCCTGATGAAAATGTTTTTGAGAAACAGACCGGAGATCTCCGAGAAAAAAGGAAGCCATTCAAACTACTCATTACCCCACACTTGAAAACAGACCGTTACGCCTAAGCCCAGAGCACTAAACCAAAAAGCCCAAACAATCCGAGTCAATCGTCATAACACGAAGCTAAAACAAGGTACCTCTAACCTAGCCAACTCATCAACCCAAAAAGCCCTCTTGACAACCCCGCCACATCCAAGCAACGGGGCCATAGTTTGAAAACTCGACTCCGGCAACTAGCTATGAGACGGTACGCAATGCATGTCACCTCCGGACCTACCTTTCAACTTTGGTTACCCACCAACCCCTAAGTTCTAAAAACAAGGCAGACCCGAATCACCGTCTTTCGAGACACCAGACTAACCGAACTCCTTCAAGGAATCATGATGCAAAAGGTACGACACCCACTAAACACGAGATTCACCGCAGCCTCAAGGCTAAAGAAGTCACAAAATCACACCGCTGCTTTACAAAAGCAGCATTCTAACGATAAACTACACTTCCTAAAAAGAAAGCCACCGCGACGGCCCACTGATGTAAATCCTGTGATGCGGCACAGGCGTCACCAACGCATTCACCACTAAAGCATTCGTACCCCAGATACCCACGACACGATTCCCAACAACGAGAGACTCCCAAAGGATAAAAACCAAAAAAAAAGCACTGACAACAGAAACCAGCGCCCCCACAGAGGAGATTTTGTTCAACCACTGAAAGGCGGGCTCATAGTTACACACCCGACGTGGGAGACCGTAAGCTCCGAGGTAATGCATCGGAAAAAAACAAAGGTTAAACCCCAGCATCGACCTCACCCAATGACCCTGCAACAGGTACTTATTCAAACTGAACCCCGTAACAACGGGCCACCACCACAACAGGGATATCACTACGGTCCTGTAGGACCCCAGAGACAAGACGTAATGAAAATGAGCCACGACGAACCACGTATCATGCAACAGACTATCCAGTATGGAGGAGGACAGAATGATGCCGGTCACACCACCTATGGTGAACAGGAAGATAAACCCAAGAATTCACCACAAAACAGGATCCCAAAACCGCAAACGAGTTCCACCCAGCATGAACAACCAAGAGAAAACCTTAATCCCCGTGGGTATCCCAATCACTCCCGTGACAGAACTAAAGAAAACAGCAGTCTTGACATCCAAACCAACCATGAACATGTGATGCGCCCACACAACACTACCCAGACACACAATGGCCCCCATCGCAAACACCAGCCCGTAGTACCCGAACAAGGAATCGTTGTTGGTCAGGGTCATGCAAATGTGGCTCACGATACCAAACCCAGGCAAAATCAGGACATACACCTCCGGATGCCCAAAGAACCAAAACAAATGCTGAAACAAAACGGGATCTCCACCCCCCAACGGATCAAAAAAGGCAGAACTAAATTTCCGATCGAACAAAAGCATGGTGATCGCAGCAGCAAGCACAGGTAAAGAGAGGAGCAGCAGAACAGAGGTGAAGAGATAAGCCCAGACAATTATTGACCTGCGACCCACAGTGTGCTCACACAACGCCCTAACAATGGTGCAAATGAATTTCAAGGAACCAAGAAGGCTCGAGAGACCAGCCAGATGAAGAGAGAACATCAAAAAATCCACACCCCAGCCAGAGTAATCACCTCCCGAGAGAGGAGGATAAAAAGTCCAACCCACACCTGCACCACCTAACATCCTCAAACTGAGACAGACAGCAGAAGGAAGCATCAACCAAGCCCTAAGAGCTTTCAAGCGAGGTAACCTCAGATCAGGAATTCCTAGCAAAAGAGGGAGGAGGTAATTACCAAACCCCCCTATCAAAACAGGCATCAGGAAAAAGAAAATCATGGCGACCCCATGATTGGTCAGCACATAGTTGTAAACCTCCGACGAGACAATGTTGTAGTAAGGATCCAGGTAGTTCAGACGAATCAACATCCTCAGAGAAAGACCCAGAAATCCTCCCCAAATCCCCAAAACCATGTAAATCATCCCGATACGCTTGTGATCCAAAGTGAACAACCAAGTAAACATAACCAACGAGTGGCCCACAGAACCCCCCTCTGTTTTGAAAACAGACAGTCACATAACCTAACCCATTCCACACAGCAGAAGACCGGACGAACAAACACCCCGATCACCGTTAGCAGCGGCAACCACAACAATCCTCGAGACACTAATAGCTCCACTCAGCGTAACCCTTGTAAATTTCAACCCCAAAACCCACAGCCAACAAGCAAAGGAAAAGCACGTAAAATCCGAGATTCTTGTACAAAACGCCCTGCAGAGGCATTTTCAACAACAGAGAAACCTCCAGATCAAAAACCACGAAGAAAACCAAGAGAACAAAGTAGGTGTGACTGAAGTAATTCTCCGTCACACGCTGCGACACAAACCCACACTCAAACGATCTAACCCAGCACCGAAGACCAACCCTCGACCTCATCCTAACATTCCAGACAAACCTATGAAAAGCACAGACCAAAAAAAAAAGCAAAACCCCTAACCTNGCACCACACAACAAACCGNTCATCCGCCTAAAAGGTTAAAACCAACATCCCGGGAGTAAGAATCCCGAACTTTAAAGATAAGCTACTTCTAGCATACCGACGAAGAAAAATCTCACAACCGCTATATCACAGCGACCTGCTAACGCAGCCCTATCAGCAAGCCTCAACAGGCCCAGAAGGGACTTCAAATCCCCAAAATTCGCGTCCTAATAGTTTAAACTACCATGTCGCGACCGCAGAATCTCCAGGGACTCTTCTCAAGGTTAACAGCCTCAGGATTTAAAAGATAATCTACACGGTCCAAGCCCCGCACCGACACAATCTAAGCCACCACCAAAAAAAAAGAAAAGACCAGAACCAGCACAGCCCACTTTCACATGAATTGAACGAAGTAGTCATAGCGAATCCGTGGCAGGGTGCCACGGGACCAGATAAAGAACACGACATGAAAAATCGTCACAACCAGCACACCAGCGCCACCCCAGAAGATCACACCCCCCAGCCAGGAAAAGATGAACATTATCAGGTACTCGCACGCGAAGAGGCAAGTGAACGGCACATTGCAATACTCCGTGTTCAACCCCCTGACGAGCTCCCTTTCAGCCTCAGCATAATCCAAAGGAGTCCGATTGCACTCACACAGGATACCCACTAACCAGAGAATGTAGCAGAGAGGAAAGACCAAACATTTGAGGAAGGGCCCTCCCAGGTAAAATTTCAACGAGTAGCTCCCACCGACAATGGCTGCCAAAAGGACGATGCACATGAAGCACGCCTCAAAAGTTATCGAACTAAACGCAGAGCGCAAACAGCTCAGCAAAGCATACTTTTTGTAGGAGCCCCAGCCAACACTCAAGAGACTGTACCCCGTCACACTCGTCACCACCAACAACCAAAGCATGCTGATGCCCCCTTTCATACCGGAATAGCTGTGAGAGAAGAAGACACAGTAAAAGCAGCCTAAAAATACCAAGGTGTACACGCCTCACCACGAGAGCCAACTACGCCCCTGAAACAGAGCAACCTTAAACTTTATCACCAACTTTAGAAGATCGGCGAACCTCTGCAACAACCCCGCTAAACCAACCTTGTTAGGCCCCTTTCGAAACTGTATGTACCCCAACAACTTACGCTCCCCCAGGATGAAGAACGCCACAAACAACATAATCAGGCCGAAGGAAACAAGCCTACTCAGAAACAGATAACCACCCATCAGCAACGAAACCACCACGACCTGGGACAAACCCTCCCATAGCATGACAAGCTACCATTCTCACGAGTTAAACTAAGGTCGTGCGACAACAACAGAGATCCCATCTCACCGACTACTCGCAGAGTAGCCATCTTTCCAACCAGCTTAAACTATGTTGTCCCCACTAGCGATAGGCACCAAAGCCAACTCCTACGTGTAAGGTAGGCATTTTCCTTAAACTATCTCGCCAGTTAACCCAACGAGGCACCGCCATAAGTTTCACACGACACCCTTTCCTTAACGAGGTAGCTGATTAAGAACAACTGCTCAGAGATGCTGTACAAACACCAAGAGGCAAAAACAGGTAAATAGCAGAAGTAGATGCTAACCGCCAGCCACACCTTGTAAAAAACGGAGACAGATACGGGAAGCGACACCAACAGCACCAAGAACACGAAATAGGCACCAACGCCAGACAAACCCCAATCCTCGAGATAACTGAAAAAGAACAAAACGGCCCTCCTCCAGAAACCGTAAACAGCGAAGAGATAAAGCAGAACATCACCGGAACCCTCTACAGACATAGCCACCAGGGCGGCCCTGGAGGAAAGCATCATGTGGCACCAGCAGTGACACCAGCTGTAGCTATAGCACCAGAACAAGCCTCCTAAAAAAAGGAAGGACAGCACACAAACCACTTTCAGAAAAAACGCGCCCCCCCTTCTCAAGAAAAAGCAGATGAACAAGAAAGGAATCTTCAAAAAGACAGAAAATCCTCAGACAACCACTCATCCGGAGCCCAGCAAAACCTTGTAGATCCAACCGTGAAACGGGAACACTCCAAACTTCATCAGCAACCCTAAAAAACAGAGAAAGAGCAAGCTATCGTAAAAAAGCCCACAGATCATCAGAGAAGAGGAAATCCTGGAAACAACGAGATAATTGAACAAAGCCTCCAACACCCTCCTGCCCAACCGAAGAAAGAAGGAAGGAACCAAGGACAGGGCACCCAACTCCAAAAACAACCAGAACATGCTCATCCTATCTCTCAGGAATAAGCAAGACGAGAAAAAGGCCACGCCCGCTATCCTGATCAACCCCAAGAAGTAACCTCGCATCCTAGTGATCCTCGGAGAAGGAGAGAATTTTACAAACTATGAACCAGTGCACAACCGCGACGAAAACCTCGTAAAAAAAGAGAAAAAACAAAAAAATCGCCCAGCTAAAGCGAAACACGAGAAGGCCCAAGACGTAGCCACCCATAGCGCCCATGGATAAGTTTACGAAGGGACGAATCACCAGAACTACCGGCCGAACCAGGTAACTCAGGGTCTCTGCCATGCAGACAAAGGGCGCAATCCAGACCGGAGTACCTCTAGGCACAAAAGCTGAAAAAAAAGCGACTAGCCTGCCATCTAAAAGGCGAGAGAGAAAGAGCGACAAGAAAAGCGGCAATATTGCAAAAACCAGAAAGGGGGCGAACCTCACCAAATCAAACAGGTACGGAAACCGAAGCCTCAAAAAGCAGAATAAGAGCGCACACAGCACGACACGATAAACAGCGTCTCCGCCTCCTCCCACCATCAGGCCCTCCAAAAACCTCTTAACACTTTCAAAACGAGTCATACGCATAGGGGAAAACGAGAACCGTGTTACATGAGCATGAATCGTGCAGTTTATGACCTAACTTATCTCCCCAGCCCTTCCCCATGATGACACCACATTTCCTCAGCTCTTCAAGCTGATGCTTTATAACGTAAGCTAGGCGAAGGCTCAAACTACAGCTAACAACAAATTCCCTTTATGACCAAAACATAACATGCGGACAAACACCAAGCTGCACACACCGCCTACCCGACTAAAAACAAGACAAACCTCCACAACAAGAGAAACACCACAGAAGACAGCCCCACGAACACACACCCTGACCCACAGCCAATGCTGTAATGCCGAGTCAACAATCCCCTCAGCACGAAAACGGGCACCAGACCGCCACAGAACAAGTAACAAAAAAGACCGAAGACGAACCCAACCGTGAGAGGACCCGCCTCACACAACGTGTAAACCTCGCAGAAAAACTGCACCGTGGGAGGTATCGAAGCCACCGTACAGAGGCAAGACCCTGCCAAAAACCGCATCAGCAGGCTTCCAGAAAGCCCAAACTTTAGCACAGCCCAGTTACGGCTGCCAGATACCTCATAAGCAAGCCACAGAAAGAGAAACATCACTCCGGCCGAGACACCATGACCTAAACAGTACAAAAAAGAGAGACCTAAACCATCAAACCTCCTGGCACAGAGACACACAGCAGGCACCAAGATGTGCGCCAACCTCATGAACGCCAACCAACGCTTCCCATCTAACTCCCGAGAAGCCCTGAAAAAGAACAAAAGCGTGAGCACCACACCAACCCTCAGGTAAACAACAGAAAAGATATGCCTCGGCAACAACCAGGAACAAAAGCGATAAACTCCCAACAACCCCAGCTTCATCACATAACCCCTCAGACACACAGACACAGGGCTTCTCGCCTCCGCGTGAACGATGGGCAATCAGACATGAAAGGGCGGCAGCGGGATCTTGGTTATGAACAGGACCGACAACAACAGGACTACCGCAAAACTGCCCGAAAGAGCTCCGCCCCAGTGGCATAGTTTAAAACTGCCCGCCTCCACAGAGAGGTAAAACAGGCACAAAAGCATCGGAAGCCTCGTCAAAACCACGTATCCCAACAGGTACCAAGACGCCACATAGCGTTCAGAATAAGGCGACTCTCGCACCAGTAAAAACAGCAGCGGCAATATTGCACCCTCGTAAAGAACCCAAAACCCCAGAGAATGAGCGCAGCAGTAGCTGAGAATCGAACAACACAGCCTCAGGAAAACCATGAACAGCCCAACCACACTAAAACACCCCTGCCAGAAAACTAGAGAGAAACCCAGCACCAGAGACAACCCACTAAGGTAGAACCTCAAGACATCAAAACAAAGCCCCCTGGACCTTCACAACCTGCCAAGCAAGGGCAGACACAATCCCCTAAAAACGAGCAAAACCATCCCAGAAAGCCCAAAACCTACCAACCAACTCGCCCGATCAAACTTCCCAAATCCCATAGCCGAGTAAGCACCACCAAACCTAGAACAACCTCAACGGTGAAAATCACCATCAAAGCAATGAACAGAATATGCCTCTCCCCCCATTGTTGAAAAATCGCCGAGAAGAGCAACAGAACATTAAAGTTCTCGACAACTATCAGACAGTTCAAAAAGCGAGAAAGGGACAGAACAAACCCACACAACACTACAAAACTCCCCACCAACAAGACACACACCTCCCTCTACCAAACCTACCGGGCACGACACCCCCCGGACGGAACACCGTGAGAATATGGCACCACCCACAATCCCTTGAACAAAAACAGGAAGAACACAACGACCAGACTACTGAACTTACTAACCAAGATGTAAGGATCCTCCGGATGACAAGCCCCCAGATACCTGAGAAGAAAAAACATCGAGGCCACTCCCCAAAAGATGTACTGACGACCCAGAAAGTAACAACACGAACCATTAAATCTCGGCAACCACAGAGCAAAGAGAAAGACCAACACCAGAACTAAGCCACCCACCTTCGACTCCACGGAGCGAAGCATCGCGTAAAACGCCAGAAAGTATCACTCTGGCTTTATGGAGACAGGAGTCACTAACGGATCCGCCTGAAGATACCTCTCAACATCCAACACCATGTCCGGACAGACCCACACTAAACCCCCCAACAACACCAAGAGGCCCAGCAACACCAAACCATCCTTATTCGTGAAAAACCTATGAAACATGACGACATCGCTGTAACCGCCACTGACGAACAATGGTTTGTTCGAACCACCCTTATGGAGATAAAAAAGGTGAATAACCCTAAAACCGACGATGACAAATGCCAGACAGACATGGGCGGAAAACACCCGAATTAGCGTAGCATTCGTCACCCCAAAGCCACCTACGATAAAAGTGTAAAGCCTTCCTCCCACAATCGGAACCCTGTTGAGAATCGACGTCAAAACCGTCGCAGCTCAATAAGACATCTGGTGCCAAGGCAAAATGTACCCCAAAAACGCCTCAACCATCATCAAAAGGTACAGAACGAAACCAACATTTCAAACGGCCACCTTCCTGTACCTCGAGTAGTACAACGCCCGCCCCATGTGTGCAAAAAACAGGACAAAGATGAACGTAACCCCTCAAACGTGCAGATAGCGAACAAGCCAAACGAACAACCTCTCTTTCGTAAAATCCAACACACACCCAAACCTCATCTCCGAATCAGCCACATAAAGCAGAGAGAGAACTACCCCCGAGACAAGCTGCAAAGCCAAAAACCCACTAATCATGAAACCTCCGCACCAGAAATATTTCAACGACAGATTCGTAGGCAAATCCACGACTTTGTAACGCAAAACAGACAACATCCCTTCTCCTCCAAACCAGAGATTCCCGGCTCCACAAGCCGATGGTTTAAATTAACCTAGGGGAGAAATCTACAGAAGATAAAGCAGGAGAAACACGAACAACCACACATAATCCACAAAATGCCAGTACCAAACCGCGACTTTAGCGTAACACTGCTTAACAGCTTTCGCACCCAACAACATCAAAGTCGACAAACCAACCACCCCCACGAAGACATGGCTGAAATGCAGACCAACCGTACAAAAAGCACCAGCGTAGTAGACATCCCTGAGCACATCACACTCACAGTCATAAAACTCAAAAACCTGCAACAGAACAAAACTCAAACCGAGAAGAACCGTCACACCCAAAAACACCCAACTAATTTCCAAACCCCGACAGTGATGATACGTCGTCGCAGTCACCGACGAACCTATCAGCAAAAAAGAACCCAAGAGAGGAAGCTCCACCGCCCTGGAAATGGGCTCCATCACCCCATCCATGCTCCACAGACACATCACGAACAAAGTCCCAAATATTGCAACCTCCCTGAAAATGAAAAGCCAAAACCCGAATTCATAGTGGACCTTGTAGGACGCCACCTCACGAATCAACAAAACTACAGAAAGAGCCGCCAGCCCGAACAAAAAAAAGACTCCAACGAGCTTCCAGAAGAAAAGTCTCAGGAGAGCCACGAGAAACATCCAGGAATTGTACAAAGGTAATCATCTCATTTCTCAGCCCCTAAACCGAACGCCCAACAACTCGCCCAAAACCGCGCCAAGAAGACCCAACCTACCGGAACTAAGGCAAGTGCCCATCCTTTAAGACCACGCCATTCCAACTGCCGCCATCTTAAGCGCCCCCTAATATTATTAACACGGCCCCTTCTTCCTCTCCTCCTCGCACAACCTCAGCTCGGAACTAAGGCAAGTGCCCATCCTTTAAGACCACGCCATTCCAACTGCCGCCATCTTAAGCGCCCCCTAATATTATTAACACGGCCCCTTCTTCCTCTCCTCCTCGCACAACCTCAGCTCGGAACTAAGGCAAGTGCCCATCCTTTAAGACCACGCCATTCCAACTGCCGCCATCTTAAGCGCCCCCTAATATTATTAACACGGCCCCTTCTTCCTCTCCTCCTCGCACAACCTCAGCTCGGAACTAAGGCAAGTGCCCATCCTTTAAGACCACGCCATTCCAACTGCCGCCATCTTAAGCGC